CCAAAAGAAAGCCCTTTCTTTTTTTTTTGTTCTTGATTTCTTTTCCAAAGAAAAGATATAACTCCCCCATTCATAATTGTAAGTTTCTACGACATAATAAAATAAAGAGATTTTTGGCCTTTTGAAAAAAAAAAGGGGGGGGTGAAGAAGTTCTTTATTTCAATCTTCTTTGATTTCAAAAAATCTGATCAATCATGTATGTAAAAAAGAAAATAAATAGAAAAAGCCGGCTATCGGAATCGAACCGATGACCATCGCATTACAAATGCGATGCTCTAACCTCTGAGCTAAGCGGGCTTAAATAAAAGAAATTTTACATACATGGGAATTCGTAAAACTCTTAGGATTTTATCTATTAACGATAACTTATATTTTATTTAAATTCATTTAAATAAAAATCAAATTTCAGAATTTCAAACGTTAAATTGAGTTTATAGTTCTAAATCAAATCTATAATATAAATAGAATCTACTAAATTAGATTAGTAAGTGAAGTTAGATTAGTAAGTGAAGATCCTTTTGTACATTTGTACATTTTTTTTTTTTTGAATTTAGAATTCTCTAATTATATATTAGTTATATATTAGAAGTCGAAATAAAGTTTAAATGCTAAATGATTCAACCTTTTTTTAGACTAAATAATTAGAAATATAAAATATTAAATAGAAATAAATGAAATAATTAGTTAGAACTATAAAATTTTGTTATCGTATGGTTCTATATAGAGGGTCTTCCTCAAATGTGTCTAAGAAAAAAAGGATAAGAATGAAAATGAAATGAAAGAGAAAGAGGCAACAAAAAAAAAGCAATCCAGATAATAATGAGACACTCCTGTCTTTTGTTTTCATTCGGAAGGAGGGCTGCAGCTAAGACTAAAACAAAGAATCGATCGTTCGAGTATTCCACCAAATTGCCGCGGAAAAATAAGAGTTAAGAGAAACATATCTATTTATTTAGTGTATATCCATCGATATTGAATAGCAAATGGAGAAATGATAGAATCACTTCTGATTGGACAAAAAAAAGAAATACGGGTCCGCGATAGAGACGAAAGAAGATAGGCAAGAAATCAAAAGGGGCAACCCCATTCGATATAAGAATGAGTATCTAAAAAATGAAGTGGTTCCGTATAGCATAAAAATAAATATTAAATAAATGAAAAAAAAAAGGAGGGGGAAAGGCATCATTTTGAGATTGAATCTCAAAACACAGGGGGATATGGCGAAATTGGTAGACGCTACGGACTTAATTGGATTGAGCCTTGGTATGGAAACCTACTAAGTGAGAACTTTCAAATTCAGAGAAACCCTGGAATTAAAAATGGGCAATCCTGAGCCAAATCCTGTTTTACGAAAATAAATAAGGGTTCGGGTTCGTAAAGAAAGAATTTAAATAAAAAAGGGATAGGTGCAGAGACTCAATGGAAGCTGTTCTAACAAATGGGGTTTGACTACCGTTAGTAAAGGAATCCTTCTATCGAAACTACAAAAAGGATAAAAGATAAACCTATACACATACCTAAAGGTAATAAAAAACTATCTAAAAAAAATAAAAAGACGACCCAAACCCGTATTTATATATTTTTATTTTTTTTCTGAAAAATAGAAAGAATTGTTGTGAATTCGTATTGATTCCAAATTGAAGAAGGAATCAAATACAACATTCATTAATCAAATAATTTACCCCATAGTTTGATAAATCTTTTGAACAACTGGTTAATCGGACGAGAATAAAGATAGAGTCCCATTCTACATGTCAATATAAATGCTGACAACAATGAAATTTATAGTAAGAGGAAAATCCGTCGACTTTAAAAATCGTGAGGGTTCAAGTCCCTCTATCCCCAACCCCCAAAACCCGTTGACGCCCTACCTGTTTTTTTTTTTTCTTTTTAATTGACATAGACGCCAGTCCTCTATTAAAATGAGGATGATGTCTTGGTAATGGTCGGGATAGCTCAGTTGGTAGAGCAGAGGACTGAAAATCCTCGTGTCACCAGTTCAAATCTGGTTCTCGGCATATGAGTAATTCGTATGAGGATCTATTCTCAAAATTTATTGATATGGATCAACATAATAAATACTTATCCCTCTAGGTGTCTGTAAATGTACCTTTCTCTATTTTGTAGTTTTTTTTTTCTATTTTATAGAAAAGTAAAGAGTCTATTATAGTGAAATAAAAAAATTGGATTCTCTTCCTTCTAAGAGATGTGCACGATACAAAGTTCACAGCGCAGAATCTCTTCTTTTATTTTAGTTCATCCTATTGTCTCGCCTAAAAAAAAATAATATATCTTTAAAAAATCTAGAATCTCAACGAATCCCTAATTCTATTGTCTTTTATTTTTTTTCTTAGCCTATCCATAAAAATAGGAATGATACTTCAATTACTCTGTTTGATCTCGAAGAAAAAGAGAGTGTACAAATATTCCTTGAATACCCGGAGTTGTATAAATGAAAAAAAAGGTCTCTTATCATTCAATGAGCGTCTTGTAGTTCATA